TCACGGGTATCTGAGCAATTCTTCCTGTTGCTTTTACAGAACTTCCTTCTTGTATCATCAAACCATCACCCATTAATACAACACCAACATTATTTGATTCCAAATTAAGAGCAATACCTATTGTCCGCTCTTCAAATTCGACTAATTCACCTGCCATGACTTCATCAAGACCGTGAATACGAGCAATGCCATCACCTACTTGAAGTACGGTACCGGTATTTACTACTTTTACTTCTCGATTATATTGTTCAATACGTTCACGGATAATATTGCTAATTTCGTCTGCTCGAATGGTTACCATGAGTCTTTCTTAATTTTTTGTGGAAACAAAAAAATAATACCTACACGTCGAAAAAAAGGACTAATCAGTTATTTCGTTCAGGGCCCCAAACATCCCAATATTAGCATGGATGGTACGTGAATGTAATTCGTTGTTCAAACAACTATTCAGAGTTCCTAAAGCTCCTTGTAAAGCTTGTTGGAAAACCCGTTGTCGGACTTGATTAATCGCTCTTTGTTGTTCAAAGCGAATGGTTTCATTTTTGTAATTTTCTAATTGTTCTAAAGTTTTATAAGTTGAATTAATCAAATTCATTTTTTCTCGTTCGATTTCTGAATATCCATTCACTCGAAACTGATCTGCTTCTATTTCTATTTTCCTTAAGCGAGCCCGGGCTTTTTCCAATTGTTCAATGGCCCTTCCGCGTAGTTCTTCGGAATTTCTAATAGTATTCAAGATCCGCTGTTTTCGATTATCTAATAAATCACTTAATGAAAGTAGATTATCTTTCCATTCATTTTAAAATGTTCATGATCCCTTCCCGAACCAAACTTGAATTTTTCAATTCATTTGGCTCTCACGCTCAATTACTTCAATCATTTAGGGTTAATTTCCGTATCTTTTTTGAATGTAATGAACCTATCCTCTCTTCTCTGTTCATATTAACAAAATGGAAACAGATCATTAAAAAAAAACCAGACTATTCGGAGGACTCTTCTGACCAAACAAAAAAAGTAATTGTCAGCAAAATTGTTTTTTTTCTTTTCACATCCAAAAATTTTTATTATTTTATATGTAGGTCATCGATTCAGCCTTTAATTGGCATTTATTAATATATATTAATATTGAATTGAATTTAAAACGAAAAAAAAAAATAAGTATTTAAACCATTTTATCGCCATGAGTGTTTGATATCGATAAATTGATCATTTTTTTTTTTTTAACTGTCTCTAACATAGTGGTAGAAAGAATACGCCGCTATCCTTGGACTTCAAACGGTTTAGTTTTAACCATGTTAATGGGCCCACATTATTGGTTGAGAGAGAATCAAAGTATATTTACCAACAACTTGCGAAATGCTATGGTTCTTACATAAAATTAATTTATTCAGAAGTAATTCGCGAAATAATGCACCTTTCGTCCCTAGTTATAAAGAAAAAAGGTACAGCTGGTGGAATCCAACCTATTTTTGAAATAAACAACCCGCACACACTCCCTTTCCAAAAAAGATCAATACGCCAATCACTACACTGAGATTTATTAGATTTGTTGCTAAAATATCGGTATTAAACCCGAAACTCTCGGCGGATGGCCAGTGACCCAAGAAAACGAAAGAATCGGTTACAGTTTTCATACGATCTCCTTTTATAGGTAAACGAAAAAAATCATTGTATTGCTTCACTTATTTACTATTTCTAAATCAAAAATAGGTTTGAAATAAAATCGAATTTGTTAGAATTAGGTCCTAGTTTTCATGTGAATTGCGAAATAGCTCGCACTTCCGCTTTGCTTTTGATTTAAGTAAGGGGAAGGAAGGAAGAAAACGAGTGGATAACACTAATTCTTCATCTTCAAATCATTCCTTCCCTTGGGTTATTTTCTGAATGAATAAGTATAGGAAATTGTGTAGGGGCGAAATTGAAATCAAATGTAAAAAAACAACCTGCCCGTTTCAAACCATAAAAGAAAGATGTATTTCTTTTCCGTTTATCAGATTAAACAAAAGGATTTGCAAATAAAAGAGCTAATGCTACAACCAATCCATAAATTGTTAACGCTTCCATAAAAGCTAAACTAAGTAATAAAGTACCTCGTATTTTTCCCTCGGCCTCGGGCTGTCTCGCAATACCTTCGACAGCTTGTCCTGCAGCAGTACCTTGACCAACTCCAGGTCCAATAGAAGCAAGACCTACAGCCAATCCAGCAGCAATAACGGAAGCGGCAGAAATCAGTGGATTCATGATAGATAGTTCCTCACACACAAAAAAAGAAATGGTTAATGATACAATCAACCAATGAATTAGGACTTAATTATTCCATTGTAATATCCATCGAGTAGAAAAATAAAAAATATCGAATTTGAATTAATATCGATAGTAATAATAAAAATTGTTTGAATGATTAGCAAAGGCTTCATCTTTTTTAGTTACAAATTGTAGAGTCTTTCGGGATGAATCCAACGCGAGTTTCTCTATTTCCTTTTTCTAAGCCTTCTTGCATCTTTTTCTTTATTTTATCTCTGTATTTTTTTTATTCAATTCACAGTTATAAACGAAACAAACGAAAAGACTTCCGTTGCCATCTCTATACAAATTCAACTAAGACAAATTGACTATTCGTTCATATATAACTTGTCAATATCTAATATCAAATATACATATGTTTCTTACATAACGTAAACCGCCTATTGTATCTTAAATTCACTTGGATTTTGTAATCATTCTTTGAAACATCTAATCGAAAAAATGAACTTCAAAAAATGAACCTATAATCATACGATTCCACATATCTGGCGCAACCGTTCTCTATTAACCAACGACTTTTTTTTACACATTTCGACCCTTTTTTCTATTGAACCACACATGATTGGATCTAAACTTAAAAATCGACTCTTCCGAAGACTAAGACTAATCAATGATGACCTTCCATGGATTCGCCTATATAAGCTGCGGCTAAAGTTGCAAAAATAAGAGCCTGAATCCCACTTGTAAATAATCCGAGGAACATGACAGGTATAGGAACCACTAAAGGTACTAAAGAAACAAGAACAACAACTACTAATTCATCCGCTAATATATTTCCAAAAAGTCGAAAACTAAGTGATAGAGGTTTTGTGAAATCCTCTAAAATGTTAATCGGCAAAAGAATTGGAGTTGGTTGTATGTATTTACCAAAATAACCTAATCCTTTTTTTGTAAGACCCGCATAAAAATAGGCTACTGACGTGAGTAAAGCTAAAGCAACAGTAGTATTTATATCATTCGTGGGTGCGGCTAACTCCCCGTGAGGTAACTGTAAGATTTTCCAAGGCAAAAGGGCCCCTGACCAATTAGAAACAAAAATAAAGAGAAACATAGTTCCAATAAAAGGAACCCAAGGGCGATATTCTTCTCCAATTTGAGTTTTGCTCACGTCTCGAATGAATTCAAGGACATATTCAAAGAAATTCTGACCACCTGTCGGAATGGTTTGTGGATTCCGAACAACTATAGCAGCTGAACCTAGTAAGATAGTAATTACAACCCAAGAAGTTATAAGTACCTGGCCATGGATTTGAAACCCTGCTATTTGCCAATAAAAATGTTGACCTACTTCCACACCAGATATATCATATAACCCCTTTAGTGTGTTGATTGAATATGATAGAATATTCATATTGTCCTCTGACAGAAATATAACTTAAAAAAAATTATTTTGATTCAACCATCTCTTTGTCGACTTATCTACTTTTTTTACTTTTATATTTAGGATACCGATTAACCGCATAATAGCCCCAGCCCTTTATTAAATCATTTTTATATTCAGGAATAGTAACCTTAATTATAAATTAGAGGACTTGAATTGTTGATTTCATAATAAAATCAAGGATTTTTTACATAGCTAGAACGGCCTTCACAAATTGCAAATACTAACTTGGTAAGAATTAATCGGATTGAAGAGATAGCATCATCGTTTGACGGAATCGAAAGATCGGCGAGATCCGGATCACAGTTTGTATCGATTAAACAAATCGTGGGAATTCCCAAAGTAATACATTCTCGAAGGGCCGTATATTCTTCTTGTTGATCAACGATGATTACAATATCCGGTAACTCGGTCATATATTTAATCCCGCCCAGATATGTTTGCAAATGAGATAATTGTCTCTTCAACACCGCAGCATCTCGCTTCGGGAGACGAGCGAGCCTCCCCGCCTTTTGTTCCATTCTTAAGTCCCTGAATTTCTGAAGTCGTGTTTCTGTAGTGGACCAATTCGTTAACATACCCCCAAGCCATTTTTTATTAACATAATGACATCGAGCCCTTATTGCAGCCCATGCTACTGAATCAGCTGCTTTATTTTTTGTCCCAACAATTAAAAATTGTTTTCCTCGACTTGCTGCATCAAAAACTAAATCACACGCCTCTGATAAAAAACGGGCAGTTCTGGTAAGATTTAAAATATGAATACCCTTACATTTTGCAGAGATATAAGGTGACATTCGAGGATTCCATTTTCTAGTACCGTGACCAAAATGAACTCCCGCTTCCATCATCTCTTCCAAATTGATGTTCCAATATCTTCTTGTCATTTCTCCACACACTTTAACTCTTTTTTTTTTTTTTTTTTTAAGAGATGAGGTATCCTGAAATAAAAAATTGTTCCAACGGAACCTTCTTTTCTAATGTGGATTGTCCATTGATACACAACCCAAACCATTACCATTAATTTCTTTCTATTCGTTATTTTTTTTTTTTTTTTTTTCTTTATTTTATTACTAAATTTATTAAATAACTCTAACAATTTTCTAATAAAAGATGACTCCGTTTTGTTAAATCGCCACAATTATTGTTGTTTTGATCTATCACCTAAATTCTTTGAAAAACAAGAATTCTCCATGGTAAAACAAAATATCTCTCATTTCTCCCTCGAATATAGTCTTATTTTTTATTGTTAAGGGAACGCTAATGTTCGTATGTTGAGTTGAACGGTGTACGAATCCCTTGAATCCAGTACCAACGGGTATCATCCTCCCGAGAACAACGTTTTCTTTTAGTCCTTTCAACCAATCAATACGGCCTCGGAGGGCAGCTTTTGCTAAAACTCGAGCAGTTTCTTGAAAACTTGCTTCGGAGATAAAACTTTGAGTATTCAAAGATGCTCTCGTTATTCCCAATAAGATAGTTCGATAACAGATCGCTTCGTCCAAAGCACGCCCCGTACGTTCTGCTCGAAACAATCCAATTAGTTCTCCCGGCAAAAAAACATTAGACATTCCATCCTCTGAAACCAAGACTTTGGATGTTATTTGCCGTACAATAATTTCTATATGTCTATTATGGATCTGCACTCCCTGGGATCGATAAACCTTTTGGATCTTATTAACCAAAGAGATACGACTTTGCGCTATAGTTAGCTCAGCCCCAACCAAGAATCCCCAGGGAATTCCAATAATTTTTTTTATACGTTCGTTCCAACTATTAATCCTTTTTTCTAGATTCATTGATATTGAATCAACCGAACGAACTTCTAAGACTTGTTCCACTTTTGGAAGACCCTGCGTTATATCACCAGACCTGGATTTTTCATATATAAATGTAACGACAGTATCCCCTTCATAAATGATTTCCCCATAATGACCATGAACTCTTGCTCCTGGGGTAGCTAAACAAGGCTTAGCCGATCTTATTACTACAGAATCAAACTGAACAATTAGAACTTGACCCGATTTTAAGTGCAGTCCATTTTTTTTTATACATACATTTTCGCAAAGAAATTGTCCAAGACGAATTTTTGTCGATGTCTCGTCACAAAAATTGTAATGAAGAAAATACCAATGCAAATTGAATGGATTCAAAATAATGTTACTACATAAATCGAGATTAGAAATTCTTTCATTTTCATCTATTAAATAGTATTGACATTTAAGGACTTGAAAGGTTTGTTTTAAACTGTCAAGTTGTAAATAATTATTTACCAAGATCTGATTATGCGTTATTAAATGGTAAAATACTTTTTTTTTTTCAAATTGAAGGACTGTTCCTAAAGGGCCGAACGAATTCTTAATTGGAATTGGGCGATCTTTTTTAATTAATTCCTTGGGATATTTTACACCGTTGAGGGGGAATGGACCCATTCGAAAACAATTGGATGATGACACAATTATAAAAAACCGACATTCTTTATTTTTAACCAACAACGTACCAACAGTTCCTTGGTTTTGGTTAAATGATTGTTGAAGTCTTGTCTTTGAATAAATAGAAAAAAACGGATTCATAGTAGTATGCTCTGACCCATCAGCATAAAAGAGGGGAGGATCATTCCTTTTCCCGAAAAGAGCCGATTTTACTAAACATATCTTTAAGAAATAGCGAATCATATCATTTGTTCTTATTTCAACAAAAGAAGCGCGGACCTCTTCGAGAAAAGAACTTTTTTTGTCTTGGTTCCAATTCAATACTAAACAAGTACGTACTAATTGAATACTTGTGTCAGAAATTCCTCGAGTGACTTTGCCATTTCCATAAAGGATATAATTGAAAACTCGAAGTTGCACATTATTTCTTTCTTGCAACAGATCCTGAGGGAAAAGGGTTGCTAAACTGATACCGTCCGTTATTTCATATGTGACTACAGGTCGAACCAAAACAAAATACTTTTTCTTAGTGGGGGTGATCCGTTGGACATAGAGCCCATTTTTCCAATTTTTAGATTCCTTGTAATTGGTCTTTACTGGTGGTATTAAAATACCACTATGTCGGGATATCTTATCTGTCTCCCCAGGAAAATGGATATCTCCAGAAAAAATTTTTAGTTCAATCTTTTTTTTTTTTCGCTCCACCCGAACCACCCCCCCTACTTGGCTTCTTGTATTTAAAGTAATTTGCGTATCTACTCCAATGATACTATTGTTCCGTACCATTATCGAAGCAGATCCCGGTAAGATATGTACTTCCTCGGAAATGAAAAAAAACCGATCGACTTTCATTTGGTATTTTGGTCGAAATTCTTTGACTCCTCGATACTCAATCAAGTCTTCTTTTTTAAGGATGGAATGCATCTCCATAGTCCCATATTTCGTAATTCCCGAACTCTTTGTTCGGTATCGAGGATCATCGAAATAAGCAAAAATACTCTTTTTATGGAAAATACCATTTATAGGTATTTCAATCGCGATACCGTCAGAAAGGGACATTAATTCTTTTTCTCGTTCTTGACTCGATTTAAATTGAAATGGAATGATGAATCTATTTTTTCGCCTCTTTGCCAATAAATTGGCGTTTTTTGCAGGATATATGTAATTACAATGACTTATTCGATTAAGTTCTGAATAATTAGGAATCCTATGCTCTTTGTTACTAGATTTTTTAATAGAAGGATCAAAAAATGTATTTTTGACTTGATCATTAGTCATTGAGGGGTTAGAAATATCTATTTGTTCAAAAGAAAAAGAATGCGTGTTCGTTTGATCTTGATCCTTGTGGAGTGAAAAGGAGACTACACTGGATCTATATGGCCTTCCGGATAATATCCATAAACGACTTGCTTTTGGTAAGAGATGAACATTACCATATGTAAATTCCGGTGCATGATACACATCGGTACTCCAGTGCATTTCTCCTTCTAAGTCAGAATAAATATGTTTTCGAACTTTTTCCTTAAAATTCAAAGTCGATGCCCCCGCGCGAATTTCCGCAATCACTTGTTCAGATTCAACATATTGATCGTTTTGAACTAAAATAAAACTTTTTGGCGGAATATTCACATTATGTAGAATATCTTCGCTCTCAATAGTGACATACAAGTCTATATAACATAGAAATGCAGGATGTCCGTGGCGTGTACGAGTGGGATGAACCAACTCCTCATTAAATTTTATTTTTCCATTATAGGGGGCTCGCACATGTTCTGCAGTCCCCCCTGTGAATACTCCACCCGTATGAAAAGTTCTTAATGTTAGTTGAGTACCAGGCTCCCCAATGGATTGACCCGCAATAATACCTACAGCTTCTCCCAATTCAACCAGGTCGCCGTGAGTAGGACTTCGGCCATAACATAATCGACAGATCCAAACCGTACTCCTACAAGTAAAAGGAGTTCTAATAGATATTGGTTGGGTTCGAAAGGTTATGAATCGATTTACAAGCCCAACCCCGATATCTTGATTTCGGATCGCAATGCATCGCGAACCTAAATAGATATCGTCTGCTAATACGCGACCGATTAATGTTTGGGTAAAAATTTTTTCCGGCATCCTATCGTTTCGAGGACTTACAGAAATACCTCGAGTGGTGCCACAATCTGTTCTACGTACAACAATATGTTGTACTACTTCGACAAGCCTGCGCGTAAGATATCCTGCATCCGATGTTCGTACAGCCGTATCTACAACCCCTTTGCGGGCTCCGTAACAAGAAATGATATATTCTGTTAAAGAGAGTCCTTCGCGTAAATTGCTTTGAATAGGCAAATCAATCATTTGTCCTTGTGGATCTGACATTAATCCTCTCATACCGACTAATTGATGCACTTGAGACACATTTCCTCTAGCTCCCGAAAAAGACATTATATGGACCGGATTATAAGGGTCAGTCATCCTAAAATTAGGATTCATTTCTTGTCGCAAATATTCACTTGTCGAATACCATATCTCAATGGATTGACGTAATTTTTCTACTGCATGTACATTCCCATAATGATGGTGTTTTTCTAAAATCAAACTTTGCTGTTCAGCATCTTGAACTAGCCATCCTTTAGAAGGTATTGTTAAAAGATCATCAATTCCTAATGAAATGGATGTAGCAGTGGCTTGCTGAAAACCTAGAGTCTTTACTTGATCTAGGATGTGTGATGTATATGCCATTCCAAAATGATCTATTAATCTGCTAATAAGTCGTTTCATGGCAGTTCCATCTATCGATTTATTGTGAAAGACCAAATTGGCCCGTTCTGCCATAAGTACCTCCATATTCTGCTAAGTAGAATTAGACAATGAATGGTTTTGAGTTCATGATTAGAAAACTTCCTTTTCTGGATCTTAATTCACCGAAAAATAAACGAATTGTGATCCTAGTTTAACCCGAAAGACTCGAATGTCGCCGATATCATAGAATTACTTAAGTATGGTATTCTTAATTACCATATGAGCAGGCTCGACAAAATCCTTGGATAGCTTCTTCAATTTCTCGATAAAGATAAATATGACCAACAGTAGTTCGAATGTAGATAAAAAGAATGTCTTTTTTTATAGTTCTTATTATTAGATAATGTCCATAAATCTCATGATAGGTGCCCAAGGATTCATAGTGAACTTCGACAGGAGCTTCTCTTGAAGCAATAATACGTTGATCTAGTCGCCACCGGAGCCACAAAGGACTATCTAAATGGATTTTTTTCTGACGATAAGATCCAATTGCATCATAGGAATTACAAAAAAAGGGTTCTGCCATATACTTAGAATTCTTATTCTTATCGTCAATTCTTTCATTTTGGTTGTTTTTGCGATTCCATGGATTATACCTATTTGCACAAATACCTCGGCGAGCCCCACTTGTTAATATATAGAGTCCAATAAGCATATCTTGTGTTGGTACGGAAATGGGATCCCCAATAGCTGGCGACAAAAGATTCATATGAGAAAACATAAGTAAACGAGCCTCTGTTTGAGCCTCTAAGGATAAAGGTACATGAACAGCCATTTGATCCCCATCAAAGTCTGCGTTGAATCCTTTACAAACTAATGGATGTAAACAAATTGCGCGCCCTTCGACTAAAATGGGTTGGAACGCCTGTATGCCTAATCTATGCAGAGTAGGCGCTCTATTTAACAATATAGGATGCCCCCGCATAACTTCCTGAAGTATTTTCCATATAATAGGTTCTTTTTCCCGAATTTTGCTTTTAGCAACTCCTATGTTCGAAGCAAGATGTTGTCGAATTAGACCACGAATTACAAATGTCTGGAAGAGCTCTATTGCAATTTCACGGGGCAATCCACACCGATGTAATGAAAGTGCAGG